GAAAGGAAAACACAAAGGATGAATTTCACTTTAAAGAGGCACGCTATCAAGATCAAGATAGCCCAGTTTACGAAGATTCTGATCTGGAAACCCATCAAGAGAATTGGGAATTGGGAAGACTGAAAGAAGAGAAAAAGAAAAGAATGAATATGAATAAAAAGATTGAAAAAACTTTTGTCACTTTTCTTTTCGATTTTAAGCGATGGAATCGTCCATTACGATATATAAAAAATAAGAAATTAGAAAATGCTTTACGCAATGAAATGTCACAATTTTTTTTTTTTACATGTACAAGTGATGGGAAACAAATAATATCCTTTACATATCCGCCCAGTTTATCGACTTTTTCGGAAATGCTAGAACAAAGAATTTCTTTATACATAATAAAAAAACTATACGACGAAGATCTTTATAATTCTTGGATTTATACTAATGAAAAAAAAAAGTGCAATTTGAACAATGAATTGAAAAGCCGAATCCAAATTCTAGAAAAAAATGAGGGATCCTCTAGTCTGGATATGCTTGAAAAAAGAACCATATTATGTGATGATGAAAAAAAAAAAAAATGCTTGCCAAAAGCATATGATCCTTTTTTCAACGGACCTTATCGAGGAACGAGAAAAGAATTAGATTCACGCGTAATCATGAATACTTATACAGATACAGAAGATTTAGCAGAATTTTTTTTTATAAATAAGATTCATGATCTACTTATTAATGATTCCGTAGAACTCCACCGTCAATCATTTTTGAATTCTAAAGAAGAAAAAGGAATTGATTCAGAAAGTCAAGCAAAATATTTGCAATTTGTATTTGATGTAATTACAACACATACAAAAGATCAAAAAACAATGAAAAAAAAATCTATTGGAATTAGAATAGAAGAAGTCAGTAAAAAGGTTTCTCGATGGTCATACAAATTAACCGAGAATTTGGAAGAAGAGGAAGAAGAAAATGGAGAAGAATTGGAGGAAGACGATCATGAGATTCATTCAAGAAGAGCCAAACTTGTGATAATTTATAACGATAATGATCAGAATACCAATTCTATTTCTATTTCTAGTATTCAGAATACTAGTAACAATGATAAAAATGATGATCCAATGGAAGAGGGAGAGGTGGCTTTGAGACGTTACTCACAACAATCGGATTTTCGTCGCAATCTAATCAAAGGATCCATGCGCGCTCAAAGACGTAAAACAGTTATTTGGAACCTATTTCAAGTAAATGTACATTCCCCACTTTTTTTGGATCGTCTAGACAAAATGTTTTTTTTTTCGTCTTTTTCTATCAACAAAATGAAGAATCTAATTTTTAGGAATTGGATGGGCAGAGAACAAGAATCAGAATTAAAAATTTCCTATTTTAAAAATAACGATAAAAAAGAAGAAAAGAAGAAAGAGGAAAAAAGATCTAAAAACGAACAGATAGAAATATCAGAAGCTTGGGATGCTTTTATATTTACTCAAGTAATAAGAAGTTTGATGTTAATAACCCAATCTTTTCTTAGAAAATACATTCTATTGCCTTCATTAATAATAGCCAAAAACCTTTTCCGTATGTTATTATTCCAAATTCCCGAGTGGGACGAGGATTTCAAGGAATGGAATAGAGAAATCCATATTAAATGCACCTATAATGGTGTTCAATTATCAGAAACAGAATTTCCCCAAGATTGGTTAATAGATGGTATTCAGATAAAGATTCTATATCCTTTCTGTCTAAAACCTTGGAGAAAATCTAAGGCACAATCTCATCATAGAGATCTAATGAAATCTCATCATAGAGATCTAATGAAAAAAAAAGAGAAAAAAAAAAATTTTTGTTTTTTAACAGTCTGGGGAATGGAAGCGGAACTTCCCTTTGGTTCTCCTCGAAAACGACCTTTTTTTTTTGAACCTATTTATAAAGAACTCCAAAAAAGAAAAAAAAAGGTGAAAAAGAAATTTTCAAAAGTTTTCAAACCTTTAAATAAAATAAATAAAAAAATAAATAAAAAAATAAAATCCTTTCTAAAAATTAGCAAAGAAAAAACAAAAGGGATCGTTCAAATTATCAAACTAATAAGAAAAAAACTGGAGAAAGTAAATCCAATTTTATTATTTAAATTAATTAAATTAAGGAAAGAAAAAGTATATGAACCGAACGAAAACAAAAAAGATTTCAAAATAAATAAGAAGATTCTTGGCGAATCGTCCGTTCTAAACGGAACGATGAATTGGTTAAATTATTCACTAATAGAAAAAAGAATGAAAGATCTTTCTGATAAGACAATCAAAATAAGGAATAAAATTGAACAAACCGCAAAAGACAAGAAAAAAAAAGAAAGAGTTCTAATTTCTTATAATAAAGGATCGGGATCACAGAAACATATTTTGAAAATATTAAAAAGGAAAAATATCCGATTAATGCGTAAATCACACTACTTGATCAAATCATTCATTGAAAAAATATACATAGATATTTTGCTATGTACCATTACCGTTTCTAAGATTTCTAAGATAAATGCACAACTTTTCTTTGAATCAACAAAAAAGATCTTTATTAAATCCATTTACAAAAATGAAATAAATCAAGAACAAGAAGGAATTTATGAAATAAATCAAAATACAATGAATTTTCTTTTAAAATTAAAATCGTTTTCAAATACTGATAATACTACGAATAGCAATCAAAATTCCAATACTTATTGGAACTTATCTTCCCTGTCCCAAGCATATGTTTTTTACAAAATATCACAAAACCAATTACTTAATAAGTATCAATTGAGACCTGTACTTAAATATAAAGGGAGCTATCCTTTTTTTAAGGATAATTTAAAAGACTATTGTATGATACATGGAATATTTAACTCACATAATAAAATTCATACGTATGTAATGAACGAATGGAAAAATTGGTTAAAAGGTCATTATCAATACGATTTATCTCAAAAAAAAAGGTCTCCATTAGTACCTAAAGAATGGCGAAATAGAATCAATAAACATCGTATGATTCAAAAAAAGGAATCAAACCAATTGGATTTATATAAAAAATACCAATTTATTTATTACATGAAAAAAGATGACTATGCAGCAAATTCATTTATGAGTCAAAAAGACAAATGGAAAAAACATTACAGATATGATCTTTTCTCATATAAATACATAAACCTTCCTAATTTATACATTTCTGGATCAACATTAGAAATAAACGGGGACCGAGAAATTCCATCTCATTTCAATATATCGAAACCTAAATCATTTTATGTATTGGTAAGTATACCTAGTAATGATTATCTAGAAAAAGGATATCTTATTGATAGGAATACAAATTTGGATAGAAAATATCTTGATTGTAGAATTCTTCATCTTGGTATCAATATTCAGAAAGATACTAAGACTGAAATTAAGAATTTAAAAAAGATGGAAAAAAAAGATCTTTTTTTTCCTACAATTCATCAAGAGATCAAACCATGCAATCAAAAAAGAAACTTTTTTGATTGCATGGGAATGAATAAAGAAAGGTTCTATGATACCGCATCAAATCATGATACTATATCCAATCTAGAAACTTGGTTCTTCCCAGAATTTGTGCTACTTTTTGATGTATATAAAATGAAACCTTGGATCATCCCAATCAAATCACTCTTTTTTAATTTTTCTATAAATGAAAAAAGTAAAAGCATTAACGTAAATCCAAAGAAATCATCTAATAAAAAAAAAGATCGTGAATTAGGAAATTCCAAGCAGGAAGAGAATGAACAACAGGTCCAAGGAAATCTTGTATGGAATCTACGAAAAATCAAAAAAGAAAATCAAAAAACTGTTGAAGAAGATTACGCAAGATTAGAAATGAAAAAGGTTCTAAAAAATAAACAATATAAGAGCAAGAATGAAATGGAACTAGATTTCTTTTTGAAAAAATATTTAATTTTTCAACTAAGATGGGCTGATCCCTTGAAGAAAGAAATAATGAAAAATATCAGGATATATTGTCTTCTACTTAGACTAAGAAATCCAAAGGAAATTGCTATATCTTCGATTCAAAGAGGTGAAATAAATATAGATGAAATGCTGATTCAAAAGGACCTAGTTCTTGCAGAATTGATAAGAAAGGGAATATTTATTATTGAACCAATTTGTCTATCTATACAAAGGAAAGGAAAATATATTATATATCAAACTATGGATATTTCATTGGTCGATAAGAAAAAGCATCAAACAAAGAAAAAATACACAAAAAAAAGATATATTGAGAAAGGGGGTTTTGAAAAATCCATTGCACGACACAGCAACATATTTTTGAGTGGAGACAAAAATCATTATGATTTACCTGTTCCTGAAAATATTCTATCTCCCAGACGCCGTAGAGAATTTCGAATTCGAATTTGTTTCAATTCCCGGAATTTTCATGTTGTGGATAGAAATAGAAATACAAGATTTTGCAATGAAAACAAAATAAGAAACTGTGGACAATTTTTGAATGAGGACAAACATATTAATACAGATAGAAAAGATTTCATGAAATTCAAATTGTTTCTTTGGCCCAATTTTCGATTAGAAGATGTAGCTTGTATGAATCGCTATTGGTTTGATACCAATAACAGCAGTCGTTTCAGTATGTCAAGAATACATATGTATTCACAATTCAGAATGAATTAAATTCCAATGAAAAATGAAAAAAAAATCTATAGTAGATTTCCTACATATCGTGTAACATATTTGGTAGATTAATAGATGAAAGCCGAAACATATACACTGTGTAACATTCTACTACATGATGCTGATTTCCTAGTGTAATTTCATAGTGTATCAATTTTCATTAGGAATAACGGAATCCTTTTAAGTAAAATAAAAAGAAATTGTTTTCTTTCGTGAATACATATATGTTTTGTATATTTGGATCAAATATACAAAACATAGAAAAATAAACCACATAAAGAAAAAAAAAGTAGTATATGAATGAAATCCAATTTTGATGTATACTAGATGAAAATAACTGACATAAGAAATATTATTATTTTTCCTGATCCGTAAAATTCACAGAAAAGAAAGATAGAAATCTTAATTTATGGTCAAAAATTCATTCATCTCAGTTATTACACAAGAAGAAAAAGAAGAAAATAGTGGATCTGTTGAATTTCAAGTATTCCATTTCACCAGTAAGATACGGAGACTTACTTCACATTTAGAATTGCACAAAAGAGATTTTTTATCGCAAAGAGGTCTACGAAGAATTCTGGGAAAACGTCAACGATTATTGACTTATTTGTCAAAGAAAAAGAAAGTGCGTTATAAGAAATTAATGGATCAGTTAGATATTCGGGAACCAAAAACTCGTTAATTAAATTTGAATTTCTTATTTGAGTTTCTTATTATTTTATTCTTATTATCCTTGTTCTTTTTTATTTTTTTCATTCTTTTCTTATTATTATTAGTTTTAGTTATTCTTTTTTTTTTTTTTATTTTTCATTTTAAGAATTTCATGAAATAATGAATTAAGGAAAAAAATATGACTGTACCGGCTACAAGAAAAAATTTCATAATAGTCAATATGGGTCCTCACCAACCATCAATGCATGGTGTTCTTCGGCTGATCGTTACTCTGGATGGTGAAGATGTTATTGACTGTGAACCTATATTGGGCTATTTACACAGAGGGATGGATAGATAAATGTTTTGATTTCTGTGATTATTTTTTAACAGAAGTTGTTGAGTATCAAAAGCTCATTACGCGAAATCCCATCTTTTTGGAACGAGTTGAAGGAGTGGGCATTATTGGTGGGGAGGAGACAATAAATTGGGGTTTATCAGGACCAATGTTACGAGCTTATGGAATCCAATGGGATCTTCGTAAAGTTGATCGCTATGAGTGTTACAATAAATTTGATTGGGAAGTCAAATGGCAAAAAGAAGGCGATACTTTAGCTCGTTATTTAGTAAGAATCGGTGAAATGCAAGAATCCATAAAAATCATTCAAAAGGCTCTAGAAGGAATTCCTGGAGGACCTTATGAAAATTTAGAAAACCGGCGTTTTCATAGGACAAAGGATTCCGAATGGAATAATTTTGAATATAGATTTATGATTTATAGTTTTATAGTTACGAACTTCTTCTATAACTAACCTAATAACAAACGTATTTATCTGATATTCTGATATATAATATATAAGAATATCCTTAATTTAATTATCTTTCTATTAATTCTCTTTCTATATAATATAAAGATAGGAAAATTCACATGAATTGAATTCGTAAACTCATATTTCATGATTATTGAAATGGAAATCAAAGTATCTTGGCCCTTTCTCATAAACAGATTAGAAAATCTATTGATTCTTCAAATTTTGATAAATCATTGATTCATCTGGTGTCTACAATAGAAAATCTATGATTTATTTCATTTTCTTATCTTATTTTACCAGATCGAAAATCTTTTGTGTTCAAAACTGGAATTTATAGACCCAATGTCACATTCAGTAAAGATTTATGATACATGTATAGGATGTACCCAATGTGTTCGAGCTTGCCCCACGGATGTATTGGAAATGATACCTTGGGACGGATGTAAAGCTAAGCAAATTGCTTCTGCGCCAAGAACCGAGGATTGTGTAGGTTGTAAAAGATGTGAATCCGCTTGTCCAACGGATTTTTTGAGTGTCCGTGTTTATTTATGGCATGAAACAACTCGCAGCATGGGTCTTTCTTATTGATATGTGACAAAAAACTCCACTTGAATCATTTGATTCCTCTTTACCGACAAAACCTCGTGCTCGGGAGAAGAATAATCTATTTTCTTTTCTCGAGTACGGACTTTTCTGGTCTAATTTTATCTTGTCTTTATCACGAGTTCTTTTCCTTGGTTAACAATACTTCTTGTTTTGCCCATATTCGCGGGTTCTTCAATTGTCTTTTTCCCTCATAGGGTAAAGAAGGTGTATAGGTGATATACTCTATGTATATGTATCCTAGAGCTCCTTCTAATGACCTATGTATTTTGTTATCATTTCCAATTGGACGATCCATTAATCCAATTGAAGGAGGATTATAAATGGATCAATCTTTTTGATTTTCACTGGAGACTGGGAACCGATGGACTTTCCATAGGACCCATTTTACTGACAGGATTTATCACTACTTTAGCTACTTTAGCAGCTTGGCCAGTTACTCGAAATCCGCGATTCTTCTATTTCTTCATGTTAGCAATGTAGAGTGGCCAAATAGGATCATTTTCTTCTCGAGACCTTTTACTTTTTTTCATCATGTGGGAATTAGAATGAATTCCTGTTTACTTACTTTTATCCATGTGGGGAGGAAAAAAACGCCTGTACTCGGCTACAAAGTTTCTTTTGTGCACTGCCGGAGGTTCCATTTTTCTCTTAATAGGAGTTCTAGGTATGGGTTTATATGGTTCCAATGAACCAACATTAGATTTAGAAAAATTAGCTAATCAATCGTATCCTGCAGCATTGGAAATAATACTCTATTTTGGTTTTCTTATTGCTTATGCTGTCAAATCGCCGATGATACCCCTACATACATGGTTACCAGATACCCACGGGGAAGCACATTACAGTACATGTATGCTTTTAGCTGGAATATTATTAAAGATGGGAGCATATGGATTGATTCGGATCAATATGGAATTATTAGCTCACGCTCATTCTAGATTATCTCCCTGGTTGGTGATAGTAGGAATAATACAAATCATTTATGCAGCTTCAACTTCTCTCGGTCAACGCAATTTAAAAAAACGTATTGCCTATTCTTCCGTATCTCACATGGGTTTCCTAATTATAGAATTATAGGAATTGGTTCTATAACTGGCATGGGACTTAATGGAGCCATTTTACAAATACTCTCTCATGGATTGATTGGTGCTGCACTTTTTTTCTTAGCAGGAACAAGTTGTTATAGAATACGTTTTGTTTATCTCGAAGAGATGGGGGGATATCTATCCCAATGCCAAAAATCTTTACCATGTTTAGTAGTTTCTCGATGGCTTCTCTTGCATTACCAGGAATTAGTGGTTTTGTTGCAGAATTTTTAGTCTTTTTTGGAATAATTACCAGCCCAAAATATCTTTTCATGTCAAAAATGTTAATTACTTTTGTAATGGCAATTGGAATGATATTAACTCCTATTTATTTATTTATTATCTATGTTACGTCAGATTTTCTATGGATACAAACTATTCAATATTCCAAACTCAAATTTTTTTGATTCTGGACCACGAGAACTATTTTTTTTGATCTGTATTTTTCTACCTGTAATAGGAATTGGTTTTTATCCTGATTTTGTTCTCCCGTTATCGGTTGACAAGGTACAAGTTCTATTATCTAATTATTTTTATAGATACTCATTCTTTTTTTAGATTCAATACTAAATGAAATAAATTTCATTAATTGGAAAGAAAGTCTTAGAATTCTTTGACTTTCATATTTTCACGATTCTTCGTTGTACAATGAAAAAAAAAGGGAAGGGTGAATTATAATTGTAATGAGATACATCTAAAGTTTTTGAGAACCTTTTGAATAATTCCTCTATTTAAACGGTTCTCAAAAACTCGCACAAATTTTTCATTGCATTGTGTATCAGACGATTTTTTTATGTATTCTTCATGTATTTTCTTTTATTCAATTATATATTCATTGGAATGAACCATAACTATGGAACCCGATTCCTAATAGATTGATCCCAAAATAACATATCCAAATTAGGAGAAATCCTATAGAAGCTACAAATGCCGAATTTGTCCCTTGATCTTGCAATTTTGGATTTGTTCTAGTATGTAAATAAATTGCAAATATGGTCCAAGTAATAAATGCCCAAGTTTCCTTAGGGTCCCAATTCCAATAAGAACCCCATGCTTCATTAGCCCATACTGCTCCAGAAAGAATGCCTATGGTTAAAAAGGTAAACCCTAAACTAATGACACGATAACTCCAATAATCCAAACGCTGAATTAATTGATATTTGTAAAAATTTTGAAATGAGAAGAAAGAAGTATTTTTTAATACACTTCCTTTTTGGTTCAAATATTCCATATCACCAAAGAAAAACGACTTCCTTAAACTGAAAAAATTCTTGTTTTTCAAAAAAGAATTTATTCTTTTTTGAAATGTAATCACTATAAGAGCAACTGATAATAACGATCCGCATAAAAGAGCTGCATAGCTCAATAGCATCATACTGACATGCATCATTAACCACTGAGATTGTAGAGCAGGTACTAATATTGCGGGTTGATGCATTTCAGTTGAAAGACCTGACGTGGCGAAACCTTGGGTAAAAATGGCACTTGGTGCAGTTATTGCGCTTAAATCATTTTTATGATTCCCAAGATACGGAATCATATGAATAATGGATAAACTCCATGAAAGGAAGATTAATGATTCGTATAAATTACTTAAGGGAAAATGTCCCGAAGAAATCCAACGAATAACTAAAAACCCTGTTATAGAGAAAAAAGTAGCTATCATCCCTTTTTCTGACGAATTATGTAATCCTTCAATTTCGTAGACTAATAAGTTCATCAAATGAATCAGAATCACAATTGAGATGATCGAAAAGGAAATATGAGTTAATATATGTTCTAAGGTTGCAAATATCATAAAGAAGAGTCCCTTTTAAATAATTGAAATCGGGGAGGGGATTAAATAGAATCTAAAAGAGAATATTTTAAATATTCTCTTTTAGATTCTATTAGATCTATTGTGTCTATATTATTAATATGAATAATTCTTTATGCCGCCACTCGGACTCGAACCGAGATGCTCTAGCACTGCTTCCTAAGAGCAGCGTGTCTACCAATTTCACCATGGCGGCTTACCTTAACTAATAATATCTTAACTAATAATATTAATAATATATATATATATAAATAATAATATATATAATAGTAAATTCATGTTGAATTGTCCATATTCAATAACAATGAAGAAAGATGCATTTCCATTCATCTGGAAATGTTAAATATAAAGAAAATATCAATAATACTTCATTAGTATCTTCGTAAG